AGGACTTTAGTAAACTGCTAGAATCTTAGCTATTGCTATTGCCTATTAATAATTCATAATGATGAATATACTATGTATGTAATATTATTATATATTTCTTATATATTTATGATTTATTAGAATGTAATATTATTATATATAACTAGTAATATTATTATATATAACTAACATAACAATATAACAATTAATTTAAATTAATATAGAATGATATATATATATTTATATTTTCAATTTCATTCTATTAATTATATATAATAATAATAGAATTCTAATAATAAATATAATTTTTTCTAAAAATATTGTTCTATAATTATAATATATATATTATTAGAATTAATATATAATTATTTATAATGATTTTCATTTTTTTTGTCTTCTCAACGTTCATATTGACAATAGTGTATTCAACAAATATAATAGATCGTGGATAAATGGATCTATTTTTCCCGGCCCTATAAGGTTTTTTACTACTTTATGTAAGTGATGGGTTCCTTGGATTCAATTAAAATAAAACAAGGCTCTTCTGAATAAACAAAAAATGGAAAAATTGAATTATAATTATATATAAAGAAAGAAAAAAGGGCGATCCATACATTAGATTTATATCTTTATCGGGTTGGGAATTTATTATATTTTAATTAGATCTGTTCATTAAAAAAAAATATTTTTTGATTGGGTTGTGCAATCCAATCTCTTTTTTTTTATTCCGATCGTATCTACGCACCATAATTCCTTTTGGGGGTTGCTAACTCAACGGTAGAGTATTCGGCTTTTAAGTGCGGCTAGAATTTTTTACACATTTGGATGAAGCAACGGATTCGTCCATACCGCTGGTAGAGTTTGTAAGACCACGACTGATCCTGAGAGAGAACGAATGGAAAAAACAGCATGTCGTATCAATACTCTAAGAGTACTTAATCCTTATGGGATCGGTACAAAATATTCTTTTTAATTCTTAGAGCGGCACAAAAAATGAATTCATGGCTGGATCGAGTGAATAAATGGATAGAGCCGAAAGGCTCCAATTATTGGGAAACAAAAAAAAAGCAACGAGCTTCTGTTCTTAATTAGAATAATTCCCGAACTAATTATATGTTAGAAATATATTAGTCCCTGGTGCGGGAAAAGGTTATGAAAGAACCTTAAATAATAAGTGGATTCTCCACTTTTTTTACGAATCCTAACTATTTAATATATCCCTGAGTGGAGACGAATGTGTAGAAGAAACAGTATATTGAAAAACAAAATCTAAAGTCAAAAGAGCGATCGGTTTGCAAAAATAAAGGATTTCTAACCATCTCAGTATCTTATAACGAACAAAAACCAATTGGATGGAAAAAGAGAGAATCCGTTGATTAATCATCTCCAAGGTATGTATTCTTTTTTACTATATGACTTTGATACCTTGTTTTGACTGTATCGTACTATGTATCGTATCATTTGATGGCCCAAGAAACAAGAAATCCCCTGCTTTGGTTTTAATCGAATTTTAAATGGAGGAATTACAAGGATATTTAAAGATAGATAGATCTAGAGAACGAGACTTCCTATATCCACTTCTCTTTCAGGAATACATTTTTGCACTTGCTCATGATTATGGGTTAAATAAATCGATTCCTTATGAGCCTATGAAAAATATAGGTTATGACAATAAATATAGTTCACTAATTGTTAAACGTTTAATTACTCGAATGTATCAACAGAAGCATTTTTTTATTTTGGCTAATGATTCTAATAAAAATAAATTTGTTGGGCATAATAAAAATTTGTATTCTCAAATGATATCAGAGGGGTTTGCAGTCATTGTGGAAATTCCATTCTCACTCCGATTAGTATCTTCCCTAGAGGTTAAAGAAATAGCCAAATCTATTCATTTACGATCAATTCATTCCATATTTCCTTTTTTAGAGGATAAATTATCACATTTTAATCATGTATTAGATATACTAATACCCTATCCTATCCATCTGGAACTATTGGTTCAAACCCTTCGCTGTTGGATACAAGATGCCCCCTTTTTACACTTATTAAGATTCTTTCTCTACGAGTATCATAATTGGAATAGTCGTATTACTCAAAAAACGAAAATGCATTTCTTTTTTTCAAAAGAGAATCAAAGATTCTTCCTGTTCCTATATAATTTTTATGTATATGAATTGGAATCCATATTAGTTTATCTCCGTAAACAATCTTCTCATTTACGATCAACATCTTCTAGAGCTTTTCTTGATCAAACACATTTTGATGCAAAAATAGAACATTTTTTAGTAGTTTTTGGTAATGATTTTCATACCAACCCATGGTTGTTCAAGGATCCTTTCGTGCATTATTTCAGATATCAAGGAAAATCCATTTTGTCTTCAAAAGGAACTCCCCTTCTGATGAAGAAATGGAAATATTACCTTGTAAATTTATGGGAATGTCATTTTTACTATTGGTCTCAACCGAATAGGATTCATATAAACCAATTATCCAATAATTTTATTGATTTTCTGGGCTA